CAACCATGGTGGGTATAATGGCCCAATCATGGTGGGTAGAATGGTAGAGGAGTCGATGACTATTCATAGACCTTCCATAAATATCATTTCTTCCCTATGAGTTCGAGTCTGAATAAGAATGCTAGTTTTTACTATTTATATGCTATGATATGACTCTACATGTATGGATGATGAGATTTCGTTGATACAGAGCGAGACTTATTGGAGGGTCCCATTGGCGTGCATCCAGTAGGAATTGAACCTACGAATTCGCCAATTATGAGTTGGGTGCTTTAACCATTCAGCCATGGATGCTTAGCGGGGATCCTCGTACATGGTGAATAACCAAATTCCAATTGAAATAAAATTTTTAAGATAAATCCATAATTCTACAAGATTAAAATAAATAAATACAATAAAAAAAAAGGATTAGACAATGACAATCAAGGGACATGAATTCAAATTCTGGCTTTTCGAATTGAGAGAGATTAAAAATTCTCACTCTTTATCAGATTTATGGACTCAATTCAATTCAGTGGGATCTTTCATTCACATTTTTTTCCACCAAGAACGTTTTATAAAACTCTTTGACCCGCGAATTTGGAGTATCTTACTTTCACGCAATTCAGAGGGTTCAACAAGCAAGCGATATTTCACGATCAAAGGTGTATTCCTCTTTGTAGTCTTGGTCCTTCTATATCGTATTAACAATCGAAATATGGTCGAAAGAAAAAATCTCTATTTGATAGGTCTTCTTCCGATACCTATAAATTCCATCGGACCCATAAATGATACATTGGAAAAACGCTTTTGGTCTTCCAATATCAATAGGCTGATTGTTTCGCTCCTCTATCTTCCAAAAGGAAAAAAGATTTCGGCGAGTTGTTTCCTGGATCCGAAAGAGAGGACTAGTACTTGGTTTCTTCCAATAACTAAAAAGTGTATCATGCCTGAATCTAACCGGGGTTCGCAGTGGTGGAGGAACTGGATCGGAAAAAAGAGGGATTCCATTAGTAATGCGGATTCGAAATATCATACATTAATCAATTTAATCAATAAAAGAGAGATTCAACAACTAAAAGAAAGATCGATTCTTCGGGATCCTTCCTTTCTTCAAACGGAAGGAATAGAGATAGAATCAGACCGATTCTCGAAATGCCTTTCTGGATATTCCTCAATGCCTCAGCTATTCACGGAACGTGAGAAGCAGATGAATAATCATCTGCTTCCGGAAGAAATCGAAGAACTTCTTGAGAATCCTACAAGATCCATTCGTTCTTTTTTCTCTGGCAGATGTTCAGAACTTCATCTGGGTTCAAATCCTACTGAGAAGCCCACTAGAGATCAGAAATTGTTGAAGAAACATCTTGTTGTTTCTTTTGCCCCTTCCAGGCGATCGGAAAATAAAGAAATGATTAATATATTCAAGATAATTACGTATTTACAAAATAGCGTCTCAATTCATCCTATTTCACCAGATCCGGGATGTGATATGGTTCTGAAGGATGAACCGGATATGGACAGTTCCGATAAGATTTCATTCTTGAACAAAAATTCATTAGAGAGATTTCAAGAAATGGCAGATCTATTCACTCTATCAATAACCAAGCCGGATCTGGTGTATCATAAGGGCTTTGCCTTTTCTATTGATTCCTGCGGATTGGATCAAAAACAATTCTTGAATGAGGTATTCAACTCCAGGGATGAATCGAAAAAGAAATCTTTATTGATTCTACCTCCTATTTTTTATGAAGAGAATGCATTTTTTTATTTTTATCGAAGGATCCTAAAAAAAGGGGTTCGGATCTCTTGCGGGAATTATTTGGAAGATAGAAAACAAAAAAGAGTGGTATTTGCTAGTAACAACAAAATGGAGGCAGTCAATCAAAATCAATATATATTGATCCGAAATCTGATTCAAATCCAATATAGCACCTATGGGTACATAAGAAATGTATTGAATCGATTCTTTTTAATGAATCGATCCGATCGCAGCTTCGAATATGGAATTAAAAGGGATCAAATAGGAAACGATACTCTGAATCATAGAACTATAAGGAAATATACGATCAACCAACATTTATCGAATTTGAAAAAGAGCCAGAAGAAAAGGTTCGATCCTCTTATTTTTCTTTCTCGAACCGAGAGATTCATGAATCAGGATCCTGATGCATATAAATGGTTCAATTGGAGCAAGAATTTCCAGGAACATTTAGTTTCTGAGCAGAGGAGCCGTTTTCAAGTAGTGTTCGGTCGATTACGTATTAATAAATATTCGATTGATTGGTCTGAGGTTATCGACAAAAAAGATTTGTCTAAGTCACTTCGTTTCTTTTTGTCCAAGTCACTTCGTTTCTTTTTGTCCAAGTTGCTTCTCTTTGTGTCTAAGTCACTTCCCTTTGTGAGTTTTGGGAATATCCCCATTCATAGGTCCGAGATCCACATTTCGGAATTGAAAGGTCCGAATGATCAACTCTACAATCCGTTGTTAGAATCAATAGGTCTTCAAATCGTTCATTTGAAAAAATTAAAAGCCTTCTTATTGAATGATCATGATACTTTCCAAAAATCGAAATTATTGATCAATGGAAGAACAATATCACCATTTTTGTTCAATAAGATACCAAAGTGGATGATTGACTCATTCGATACTAGAAAGAATCACAGGAATGGTAACACGGATTCCTATTTCTCAATGATATCCCAGGATCAAAACAATTGGCTGAATCCCGTAAAACCATTTCAGAGAAGTTCTTTAATATCTTCTTTTTATAAAGCAAATCGACTTCGATTCTTGAATAATCCACATCACTTCTGCTTCTATTGTAACAAAAGATTCCCTTTTTATATCGAAAAGGCTCGTATCAATAATTATGATTTTACGTATAGACAATTCCTCGATATCTTGTTCATTCGCAACAAAATATTTGCTTTGTGTGTCGGTAAAAAAAAACATGTTTTTTTGGAGAGAGATACTATTTCACCAATCGAGTCACAGGTATCTAACATATTCATACCTAACGATTTTACAATTCGATCCGATCTATTCGTTCGTAGAACTATTGACTCGATCACAGACATTTCTGGAACACCTCTAACAGAGGGACAAAGAGTCCATTTTGAAAGAACGTTTTATCAACCTCTTTCAGATATGAATCTATCTGATTCAGAAAGGAAAAACTTGCATCAGTATCTCAATTTCAATTCAAACATGGGTTTGATTTACACTCCATGTTCTGAGAAATATTTACCACCGGAAAAGAGGAAAAAACGGAGTCTTTGTCTAAAGAAATGCGTTGAGAAAGGGCAGATGTATAGAACCTTTAGCGCTTTTTCAATTCGCTCAAAATGGAATCTATTCAAAACATATATGCCATGGTTCCTTACTTCGACAGGGTACAAATATCTAAATTTTCTATTTTTCGATATTTTTTCAGACCTATTGCCGATACTAAGTCAAAAATTTGTATCTATTTTTCATGATATTATGCACGGATCAGAAATATCATGGCTAATTCTTCAGAAAAAAGTGTGTCTTGCAGAATGGAATTTGATAAGTGAGATTTCGAACAAGTGTTTACATAATCTTCTTCTGTCCGAAGAAATGATTCATCGAAATAATGAGTCACCATTGATATGGACACATCTGGGATCGCCAAATGTTTGGGAGTTCTTCTATTCAATCCTTTTTCTTCTTCTTGTTGCTGGATATCTCGTTTATACACATCTTCTCTTTGTTTTCCGAGTCTCTAGTAAGTTACAGACAGAGTTCGAAGAGGTCAAATCTTTGATGACTCCATCATACATGATTGAGTTGCAAAAACTTCTGGATAGGTATCCTACATCGGAATCGAATTTCTTTTGGTTAAAGAATCTCTTTCTGGTTGCTCTGGAACAATTAGGAGATTGCATAGAAGAACTATTGGGTACCGTTTATGGGGTCAAATCAATACGTTCTAATAAAAAATATTTGAATATTAATCTCATCGATCTCATAAGTATCATACCAAATCCCATCAATCGAATCACTTTTTCGAGAAATACGAGACATCTAAGTCATACAAGTAAAGAGATCTATTCATTGATAAGAAAAAGAAAAAGGGTGAACGGTGATTGGATTGACGATAAAATCGAATCACTGCTCGCGAGCAGTGATTCGATTGATGAAAACGAAAGAGACTTTTTGGTTCAGTTATCCACTTTAACGAGAGAAAAAAGGGTTGATCAAATTCTATTGAGTCTGACTCATAGTGATCGTTTATTAAAGAATGACTCTGGTTATCAAATGATTGAACAACCGGGAGCAATTTACTTACGATACTTAGTTGACATTCATAAAAAGTATCTAATGAATTATGAGTTCAATACATCTTGTTTAGCAGAAAGACGGGTATTCCTTGCTCATTATCAGACAATCACTTATTCACAAACCTCGTGTGGGGCTAATAGGTTTCATTTACCATCTCATGGAAAACCCTTTTCGCTCCGCTTAGCCTTATCCCTCTCTAGGGGTATTTTAGTGATAGGTTCGATAGGAACTGGACGATCCTATTTGGTCAAATACCTAGCGACAAACTCCTATGTTCCTTTTATTACGGTATTTTTGAACAAGTTCCCGGATACCAGGCTTAAAGTTTTTGATCCTATTGACGATATTGACGATATTGATGATAGTGACTATAGCATCACTATTGACGATATTGATGCTAGTGACTATATTGATGCTAGTGACGATATTGATGCTAGTGACGATATCGATCGTGACCTTGATACGGAGCTGCTAACTATGATGGATGAGCTAACTATGGCTATGGATATGGATATGGATATTATGCCGCTGGGAACCCACTATATCACCCTTCAATTCGAATTAGCAAAAGCAATGTCTCCTTGCATAATATGGATTCCAAACATTCATGATCTGGATGTGACGGCGTCGAATTACTTATCCCTCGGCCTATTAGTGAACTATCTCTCCAGGGATTGTGAAAGATGGTCCACTAGAAATATTCTTGTTATTGCTTCGACTCATATTCCTCAAAAAGTGGATCCCGCTCTAATAGCTCCGAATAAATTAAATACATGTATTAAGATACGAAGGCTTCTTATTCCACAACAACGAAAGCACTTTTTCACTCTTTCATATACTAGGGGGTTTCACTTGGAAAAGAAAATGTTCCATACTAATGGATTCGGGTCCATAACCATGGGTTCCAATGTACGAGATCTTGGAGCACTTAATAATGAGGTCCTATCGATTAGTCTTACTCAAAAGAAATCAATTATAGACACTAATACAATTAGATCCGCTCTTCATAGACAAACTTGGGGTTTTCGATCCCGGGTAAGATCGGTTCAGGATCATGGGATCTTTTTCTATCAGATAGGAAGGGCTGTTGCACAAAATGTACTTCTAAGTAATTTCCCTATAGATCCTATATCTATCTATATGAAGAAGAAATTATGTAACGAAGGGGATTCTTCTTTGTACAGCTGGTACTTCGACCTTGGAACGAGCATGAAGAAATTAACGATACTTCTTTATCTTTTGAGTTGTTCTGCCGGATCGGTCGCTCAAGATCTTTGGTCTCTACCCGGACCCGAAAAGGGGAGCCCTTCTTATGGACTCGTTGAGAATGATTCTAATCTAGTT